CCTCTCGATTTGTAATCCAATACACAAATCAATTGGTTCCGTTAGGCTAGCTATATGCTGTGTATTATCAATGATTTCGACAGAAGGTGGTAAAATGATGTCTTGAGCAGTTACATATCCCGGACCTTTGATACAAATAGACGCGTCGCGAGTTCCATACAGATTACTTCTCAATACAATTTCTTTCAAATTCATTAAAATTTCATGTACTGATTCTTGAATACCTACTAGGGTAGAATATTCATGTGGTATTTTCTCAGATTTTGCACGTGTGATACATGTTCCTTCTATTTCTCCAAGCAAAGCTCTTCGCATTGCAATGCCGATTGTGTCGGCTTGACCTTTCATAAGTGGAGACAGAATAAAGCGTCCGTAATAAAGACGTTTACGGTCTGCTCTTGATTCAACACACTTCCACTGTAGTGTCCGAGTAGATACTGTTACTTTCTCTCGAACCATATAATATTATTTGATCAGATCATTGAATCATTTATTTCTCTTGAAATTTCTTCTTCAATCTTTATTTCTACACACGTCTTTTTTTAGGGGGTCGACAGCCATTATGTGGCATAGGGGTTACATCCCGTACGAAACTTAATAAGATACCACTTCTACGAATAGCGCGTAATGCTGCATCTCTTCCGAGACCAGGACCTTTTATCATGACTTCTGCTCGTTGCATACCTTGATCCACTACTGTCCGAATAGCATTTCCTGCTGCGGTTTGAGCAGCAAATGGTGTACCTCTTCGTGTACCCCTGAATCCACAAGTACCGGCGGAGGACCAAGAAATAACCCGACCTCGTACATCTGTAACAGTCACAATAGTATTGTTGAAACTTGCTTGAACATGAATAACTCCTTTTGGTATTCGACGTGCGCTCTTACGTGAACCAATACGTCCATTCCTACGTGAACCAATTCTTGGTATAAGTTTTGCCATATTTTATCATCTCATCAATATAAGTCATATTCATATATATGGATATATCCATATCATGTCAAAACAGATCTTTTTTTTTATTTGCTCATCGGGTCCTTTCCTTTAGAGAGTCCTTTTTAGATTTCGAAAGGTTATCCTTGTCTTTGTTTATGTCTCGGATTGGAACAAATTACTATAATTCGTCCTCTCCTACGGATCAGTCGACATTTTTCACAAATTTTACGAACGGAGGCCCTTATTTTCATAGTTGTCAGTCCTTAACTTAATTCCGAATCCATTTATTAGAAGAAAATAAGTTTCTTGAAATTTTGAACCTCGAATTATATCCCCAATGAAAAGAATGTTGAGGTTGAAAAAACCACCTAATCATTCGAATCTTTATTGCTATTGCGGAGTCCATCAATTATAAATTATGCGCCCTCCGGTTGAATCATAACGACTTATTTCCATTTTTACCCTATTCCTTGGTAGTATACGTATAAAATTACGTCGGATCTTTTCTGAAAGATAACCTAGAACTAGAATCGGATCTTCATTATCTAAAATTATCTAAATGAACCCGGATCATACCATTGGGAAGTGATTCAGTAATTTAAATCCATTTTTCTTCTTTCATTCCAGGTAAAACCTCCTTAAAGTATCAACTAATGTAGGAGGAGTGATATTAGACAACCCCCCCCCCCCCTTTGTTTTGTTTTTTTCACAAATAGGAAGTTACGGATCCACTTCGGATATCAGAAAGATTACCATATATAACACAAAATTTCTCCGCCGATTTCTTCTAGTCGAGCTTCTCGGTCTGTCATTATACCCCGAGAAGTAGAAAGAATTACAATCCCCATCCCGCCTAAAATTCTAGGAATTCGTTGATAGTTAGAATAGATTCGTAGACCAGGCCGACTGATCCGTTTTAAATTTAAAATAGTTCTATATGGTATTTTCCTATTTCTTCTATGTCGTAGGGTTGAAACCAAAAAATATTTGTTTCTTTCTCGATGTTTCCTCACGTTTTCGATAAAACCTTCTCGTAAAAGTATTTTAACAATGTTTTCAGTGATATTAGTAGATGGTAGTCGAACCGTTCCTTTTCTATCCATATCAGCATTTCGTATAGAGGTTATTATGTCAGCAATAGTGTCCCTACTCATGATAAACTACAATTATTCTTGCCTCCGAATTTTGATATAATCAACATGCTCTTTTTTTTTCTTTTTTTTTTTATGAATTATTAAAGGTATATGCGTGATACACAATCTACTAATTAATCTATTTCATTCAAATTGTATAACTATATCATGTACTATAATTATTTTAGGGTCTTATCTTATAATACTTCGGGTGCTAGTGAAACTATTTTAGTGAAATTTAACTGTCTCAATTCCCGAGCAATCGCACCAAAAACTCGAGTTCCTTTTGGATTTCCTTCTTGATCAATGATAACTGCAGCATTGTCATCATATCGTATTATCATACCGTTGTCACGTTTGAGTTCTTTACAAGTACGTACAATTACAGCTCTGATCACTTCTGATCGTTCTAGAGGCGTATTTGGTACTGCTTCCTTGATCACAGCAACAATAACGTCACCAATCTGAGCATATCGGCGATTACTAGCTCCTATGATTCGAATACACATCAATTCTCGGGCCCCGCTATTGTCCGCTACATTCAAATGGGTCTGAGGTTGAATCATATCATTTTTTTAATCTGTTCTGTTCTTTTAATGCAAAGCAAAAGAGACGAAGAAAAAAAAAAAGAAATATTGTTTGTCAAAAAAAAAAAGAAAACCTGTAATTGCAATTATTTTTTATCCCCAAGACTTCTTTACTTTGGTTCTACGTTTCTATCCCGAAATAATGAATTGAGTTCGTATAGGCATTTTTGACGCCGCTATTGAAATAGCCTTTCTGGCTATATTTTCTGCTACTCCGCTCATTTCATAAAGTATTCTACCTGGTTTAACTACAGCTACCCAATATTCGGGAGATCCTTTCCCAGAACCCATACGTGTTTCCGTAGGTCTTACTGTAACTGGTTTGTCTGGAAATATACGTATCCATATTTTTCCACCACGGCGTGCATTTCGTGTCATTGCTCGTCGTCCTGCTTCTATTTGTTTAGATGTGATCCAAGCGGGTTCAAGTGCTTGAAGAGCATATCTACCGAAACAAATATGATTACCTCGATAAGATATTCCTTTCATTCTGCCTCTATGTTGTTTACGGAATCTCGTTCTTTTGGGGTTATAGTTGATGGTTGTTTCTCAATTCCATCTCTACTACAGAACCGGACATGAGAATTTCTTCTCATCCAGCTCCTCGCGAATGAAACGACGAAAAAATATTGTATTAAGATATACATTACAGGTATTTAATGAATAATATTCTATTCTGAATCTCTCAATGATGGGATTCTTTGAGAGTTGATTTAAGCGAATCTATTAGAAATTTGTATATTTTGTTTGTATTGTATATTTTTTTTTGTATAGATAATGAAATTAAACATCTATTCTATTTATTTTATCGATTTTATAGATACTTTTTTCTATGTATATCTAATTATAGATAATGTCGTTTTTTTTTTTATAATTTTATAAAGTTATAACGAATCCTTATTTATCATATCGGATCGAACAAAATTTATAAATCCAATAAAATTAAAAAATCCAATAAAATTAAACTTTCGCGGGCGAATATTTACTCTTTCAATATCTATTTTAGTTGTAGGGTTAGTCTATGACCTCTCAGAATAAATGAATTGGTCCCTGGTTCGTTCCGCCATCCCACCCAATGAATCATTAGGATTCGTTGTCAAGAGAATCTTCTGCATTCACAGGTTTTGTCGTTCCCATCGCTTCTCAATGAATGGTTAGGTCTGAATTTTACAATGGAGCCCCTAATGAAATTTGTTCTTGAGTCAATTTTCTCAGTCTTTATTGGCTCGGAGCTTTTTTTTTGTTATATGAACGGATTCATCTAATTATGGATGAATCAGCATTGATGCTTTATTACACTGCTTTTTATGAGATGACTCATAGACCTTACATATTGGAATCATATATCATTGATATTCTTTTTCTTTCTTTCTCTCATCCTTCCATTTATCCGCATACTTTTTTTCATATTTCGCTTCACAACTCATAATAATTTTTTTTTTCTTTTATTTATTCATTATTCAAAAAAGATTTCAGCTGCTACAACGATATGACCGATATATCATATCGTGACTGGTTCTTTGGATCCAGATAATGCGAAGCAATGAGTTTGTTATTAGCTCTATAGTTATTAGTTCATAAATAATATGGGTTGGTCCTTTTTTTTGAATCCTAGCCCTAAAAAAACCAACGAGTCACACACTAAGCATAGCAATTATATCAAATGATCAATGAATTTTTTATTCAACCCTATAGAATTGCTCATTTTTTGTTTTGATTGAACATAAAAAAAAAGAATGAAAGAGTTTGCCTTTTTTGTTCTATCAGTCTTTTTTTTTCCTATCACTATCCTATCACTAGATAATAGAACGTAAAGACAAATAAAGTCTTATTTTTCCTCGTCTATAAATATCCAAATTTTGATGCCTAATACCCCATAGATAGTTCGAACTGTATGGGAACAATAATCAATTTTAGCTCGAATGGTTTGTAGAGGAACTCTACCTTCTCTGATCCATTCGACACGTGCAATTTCTTTTCCGTCGAGACGCCCTGCAATTTGTACTTGAATTCCCTTTGTATCCGCTTGTTCGGTTAATTCAATAGCTTTTTTCATTGCTTTGCGAAATGAAACTCTATTCTTTAATTGTCCGGCTATAAATTCTGCAAGAATATTAGGGTGCCCATAAGGGTTTGCAATTCTTGTAATAGCAATGTTGAGTTTTCGGTTCACACAATTAAGTTTTTTTTGTACATTTATCTGTAATTCTTCGATTCTTTGTGGTCTACTTTCTATTAATAACTTTGGGAATCCCATATGTATTATGACCTGAATCAGATCGATTCTTTTTTGAATCTCTATACGTGCAATTCCCTCGACACCAGAGGATATTCTTATATTTT